TCCAATCAGATAAATAATTGGAACGGTTGTATCGACCTTCTTCATATAATTTCCTATTAGAAATGAATTTTCTAGCATTTGACTCCGTACCACCAAAGAATTGAATGGCACACCGGAAAGATAACCCAGAAAGTTGATAGAGTACTTGGCTAAGTGGTTTAGATGAACCTTTCCTGGTTGAGACGACACATAAAAATGCCATTGCCATAAACGGGCAAGGTAATATTTCCATTTATTCATCAGAAGAGGCGTATCCTTTGAAGATAGAATGGATTTTCCTTGATATCTAACATAATGCATGAAAGGATCCTTGAACAACCATAAGATGTCCTGAAAATCTTTAGCAAAGACTTCAACAAGATGTTCGACTTTTCCATAGAAATACATTCGCTCAACGAGGACTCGAGAAGATGTTGATCGTAAATGAGAGGATTGGTTACAGAGAAAAAAGAGGATGGATTCATATTCATATACATGAAAATTATATAGAAACAATAACAATCTTGGATTACTTTTTAAAAAAACAGAAATAGAGTTCTTTGGAGTAATAAGACTATTCGCATTAAAATACTCATGGAGAAAGAACCGTAATAAATATAACGAAGAGGCATCCTTTACCCAGTATCGAAGGAGTTGAACCAAGATTTCGGGACAAATGGGGTGGGGTAGTAGTACATCTAACACATAATTTAAATATAACAATTTGTCCTCAAAAAAAGGAAATATTGAATGAATTGATTGAAAATTATGAGATTTTTCAATTTCTTTCCCTTCTAAAAAAGCTACCAACCGTAGGGAAAATGGAATTTCCACCACAACAGCAAATCCCTCTGATATAATTTGAGAATCCAACTTATTGTTGTGCCAAAAAATTGGATTTTGGTTAGACTCATTAGTAGCAATACTCAAATTAATCGGTTGATACATTCGCGTAATTAACCGTTTCACACTCAGTGAACTAGATTTATTGTCATAACCATAACCCCCACTTTCCAATGAAATCGTCGAGCTATTTAAACCATGATCATGAGCAAGTGCATAAATATACTCCCGAAAAAGAAGCGGGTATAGCAAGTCGCGTTGTTGAGATCTATCTAGTTCTAAATAGACTTGAAATTCCTTCATTTGAAATTCGATTAAAAGCAAAGGAACAAAGGTAAGGAAGTTAGTGGGCGATCAAAGGATACATAGTGCGATACGGTGAAAACAAAGTATTGTAGTAAAAATAAAAAAAGTCGATACCTTGAAAACGGGTCGACTCATCAACGGATTCTCTATCCTCTCATTTGCAGTTAATTTAATTGGTTTATGTTTGTTATACTATAACAAAGTGGTTAGAAACCCTTTATTTTTTCACTCCAATCGCTCTTTTGATTTGGAAAAAAAAAAACAACTATCTTTCTTTATCAATATACTGCTTCTTCTACACATTCATCTAAAACCCATAATTAGGGATTCACGAATACTTAGGACTCATTAAATAAATCGATAATTCACTCATGGGAAAGCCTTTCCCCGCGTTAGGAACTAATATCTTTTTAACGTTTAATTAGATCGGATAATCATTCAAATTAAGAAACGAAGCTCGTTACTTTTTGTTTCCCTCTAATTGGAACCCTAGGGCTCTATCCATTTATTCACTCAACCCAACTTTGAATTCAATTTCTTTTGTTCCGCACCAAGAATTCAAACTTGGTTTTGTAGCGATTGAAAAAAAAAAAAAGAAAATATTCTCATAAGTATCCATTGATACGACATGCTGTTTTTTCCATTCATTCCTTTCAGGATCAGTCGTAGTCTTACAAACTCTCCCAAAGATTTGGACGAATTTTTGCTTCATAGAAATGTGTAAAAGATGCTAGCCGTACTTAAAAGCCGAGTACTCTACCATTGAGTTAGCAACCCAAAGAATTCGAATGGGTAGATAGAATCGGAATAAAAAGAAATAAACGAAATTAAATTTCACAACGGAATCACAATATAAAATTAGCAAGAACTCAAAAAAAAAATTCTAATTGATTCTGAACATAAAAAGAAAAAAACCTATAGGACGTAGATAACTGAGTCTCTTTCTCCACGATCAAATTATATTTGTTCAATACACTATTGTCAACATGACATTGAATATCAAGATTGCGAAAATACTAAAAAATAAATAAAGAAATAAAATGACGAAAACAAAACGAATGAATTAGAGTGAATTGTTTATTTATTAAATTAAAGTAAAATAAAAAATTAAAGGAAAATAAAAATAATAAATATAATTTTATATATTAATAAAAAGGTATAATAAATATCGAAATGAATAAAGAATATCTAAAAAATTAGATAAATAAAAAACTTTAGGAATACTTTTTTAGATAAATACTTGAAAAAACCGAAAAGAAAGAGGTATGAATAGAACAAAAAGGGGGGATAGTAAAATAGGAAAGAAAAAATTCTACAAAACTATATAAGACTCCTCCACACCCTCTTTTTTGTTCTATTCCTTAATAGAATTTCATTTTATTAAGACTAAGTTCTGTAAAAACCCCCGCTTTCTTTGAAATATCATGAACGGTTCCTGTAGGTTGGGCGCCCTTGTCAAGGAAATATAGAATAGCAGGAACATTTAAATGGGTTTGATTATTTATCGGATCATAAAAACCCACTTTCCGAAGATCTCTTCCTTCTCTTCGGGATCGACCATCAATTGCAACGATTCGATAAACGGCTCATTGGGATAGATATAGATGAAGAATACCCCCCCTAGAAACGTATAAGAAGTTTTCTCCTCGTACGGCTCGAGAAAAAATGGTTATAAGTGATAGTTATGTCTATGTATAAAATTAGAATAGAAAATAGCTCTATAAAATAATCAAATCAATTAGAGATTTAAGTCCTTTTTTTTTTCTTTTTTAAAAAAGAAAAAAAAAAGCATCCGTACTCTCATAACTCAAGTTGGATAAGTTTCAAAGCCCAAACAAAAATACTTAGGCATTTCATTTACTTTTTGAGCGGTCTCAAGCCACTTTCCTTTTTTGTTTGTCTCGTTTCGAATCAAATCGATTTTTTGATTTTTCATTCTGATCAAATTGTTGAGACAATTGAAAATGGTATTTCCTTGTTCCAGGATCCTTTATCTTTGCTTTAAATCATTGGGTTTAGACATTACTTCGGTGATCTTTAAAGTGTTTTTTTTTAGTTTTCAATTTTGAAAAAAAAAAGGCAGCAACACACCCCCTTTTTATTTCTTTCTATCAAAGAATCATACGAACAATTGATTCCTACGGGATACACTTTTGATGGAAAGAGTTTTCCCAATTCCAACAAAATTTCCCCTTGCTTTTGTTTTGGATTTGAAAATTGCTCGAATCAGATCCTTTCAATTTCTATATCAAAATTTACTTACGAAGTTTTTTCCAACTTATTGATTGGTATTAACCCTAGATCCTTGCCCCTGAGAAATGAAGAAATCCTTTTACTCGAGCTCCATCCTGTCCTAGTTACATTACCACCCGCAAAAAGGTGAGGGTTCTAATAGAACAGAAAAAAGAATGTCGAGCCAAGAGCCCATTCATATAAAATCAAAATGGTGGATGCAAATCCACAATGGATCATGTCCTTCAAGTCGCACGTTGCTTTCTACCACATCGTTTCAAACGAAGTTTTACCATAACATTTCTCGAGTTTGGAACTGGTATGTAATTGATTCCATTATGGAATCATGAATAGTCATTGCTTAAGTCTATACACAGTCTTTTTCCTTGTAGATGGAGGGAATATTTAGGTTGTTAGTCTTTCATCCGGAATCCCGAAATGAAAGATGAAATCAGAATAAAAAAAAAAAAGGGGGCGATTTGCGTATCTATCAGATTAGACTGAACAATTTTCGTTGGAAGTAATTATGTATATTGTATGTTAATTATTTAATAGTAAGGTAAGGTCTCACAAATCTTAAAAAAAGCGAAAGAAGATTATCATTATCTCTTAAATCGAAGGATAGCAATCCATGCATATAAGCCGTTCCTAAAATTTTGAGTCGTTTTTGGTCTGGGCTTCCGATTCAATAATTGTTCCCCAAATTGAAAATAATGTAAAATGTAAATAGACTATATGAATCACCCCCGTCTCAATTGTTATTCCCGGGATTTCCAATTATTCATTTAATCACAACTATTCATTTAATCATTAAATAAAGCCCAAAACAAAATACCTTCTGTTTTTAGGTTAAGGTAAAAGAAAATCCATTCCATGTGGAACATGGATTATTGGTTACTGGGATTTGGGCCGACACGGATATTCCAATCAGTATCTTTCAGTGCTCCCTAACTCTTATCTACCCCCACCCAAAATTCTTTCTGGGGGGATGCTGAATCCTAAAAAAAGATCTTATTTTACGGGATGTTATACTATTTTTTATAGATATAAAGACAAAAAGGCCCAGATTTAGTCATTGTTTCCTTCTAAATTTTTAGATTCTGTCCGGCCTGGGACGGAAGGATTCGAACCTCCGAATACCGGGACCAAAACCCGTTGCCTTACCACTTGGCGACGCCCCATTTCAATTTCTATTGGTACTAATAAACAGTATTATTGGTATTGGTTATTTGTCAATTCCAGCCTAAGCCTTAAAATTCGATTATTGTTTTAGTTTAGGATTATGACACATGTAAGTGTAAAATAAAACTTTTAATTTATTGATCATTCTATAGAATTCAATTAAGATATTGTATGAAAGTATGATTTCTTCAATTCTGACACGAGAATAGAAGGATTTTGGTTTTGATTGGTTTGGTTCCAAGAAGTTTTTTTATTGTATACCTTACTTTCCTTTCTTCCTTTTTATCTTATATCAATAAGATATTAATAACTCAATCAAAATCCAATTCTCCCCCAAAAAAAGGTTTGTTATGTTTAATATCTTTCGTTTAATGTATATCTGTCTTAATTCTGCCCTTTATTCGAGTAGTTTTTTATTTGCCAAATTGCCCGAGGCCTACGCTTTTTTGAATCCAATTGTAGATGTTATGCCAGTAATACCTGTTCTATTTTTTCTCTTAGCTTTTGTTTGGCAAGCTGCTGTAAGTTTTCGATGAAACCTTTAATTGGGCTAGAAAATTTCATGATTTATCCGAGTTAGAGAAAAAATTCTAACAATTGAGAAGATCAGATGAGTCTTACAATATGAACGAACCCTCACCTCAATTTAAACAGTGAAATTCTTGGGGAGCCACGATCTATTTTAATCCCTCCTTTTGTTATTTGTTGATTATAACCCCTTTTCACTGAAACCATATTAGAGCCAACCACAATGTTGAATTTGAATTGTGTTAATTTCTAAAAACTCTTTTCTATTTATAGAATCAAAATTCTAAAAAAAAAAACTTCATTTCTTGATGTCAAAATCGGATATGTCGTATAAAAATATAGAATCTATTTTTTTTCCTTTTACCAAAAAAATTTATTTGGAGATTGTATAATGCTTACTCTCAAACTCTTTGTTTACACCGTAGTGATATTCTTTGTTTCTCTCTTCATCTTCGGATTCCTGTCTAATGATCCAGGGCGTAATCCCGGACGCGAAGAATAAAAAAAAAAAAAGAAGGGGTTGCTTGCTTTAGTCGTATAAATGTTCTTAGGGTTTTCTCAATTCCACATCTGTGCCTATTAAAAAAGGGAAAAGTGTTTGCTAAAAAAGATACGAAGCGATCGACCGAAACGGAAAGAGAGGGATTCGAACCCTCGGTACGAATAACTCGTACACCGGATTAGCAATCCGACGCTTTAATCCACTCAGCCATCTCTCCTAATTGAAAAAAAAAAATAATAATAATAATTACTATGTTACATTACACAAAAAATAATGCTTGAAAAAAGCCGCCCTTACTTTCTTTTATATCTTTACTTTCTATATTCTCTAGAATCTAGAGAATATAGAAAGTAGTTTGATTATATAGCTCATAGAAAATATAGCTTATAGATGTCTTGCGTATTCTATTATATAAATAATAAATAGATCGCACTGTATCAGCAATTCTATTTCTATCATTTATAGAAAATTCAAAGACAGAGAGCATTCAAAAGAGATAAAATAGAAAAAACTAAAGAAAAGAATATCTCTTTAATTTCGTTCACCGGGGCCCTTTTTATTTCCACTTCAACGGCCTGGCCTGGTCAGTATCCAGCTGGGCACTTTTTTTGTTCTAATGAAACATACCGCCAACCATAGAAAAATGCGAACCATAACATAAACCAAAATTGTTTATTTGGATTTGATTTGAAAACCAAAAAATGAAATACTTGTTATTGTATTCAAAGAACAAGAAAAAGAAGTACTATTTCCATTCCTATGATGATAAAGAATTAGAATCAAAGTGTCATTTCTTATTATTCTTTCATTTCTTTTTTTTTTATTTCCATTTCTTTGACTTTTACTGGAAAAAATACTGAAAAAAATAACTAGGGATTTTTTCACAACCCACTTGTTTTTGTCTTATGACTTAAGTTGTTTTGTTGAGCCATATATGTCAAAATTCGTCCAATAAAAGAGTTTTTTTTTATGAATTTTTCAATTTAGTTATTTAACCAAAAAAACTCCTCCTTTCCTAATTGCATTAGGACTCCTGACAAAGACGTCAACGTTCCAACTTCGAATTTTCGTTTCATGATTATTTTGAATTTCTGTTCTATCTTGATTCCATCCGATTTTCTTGTTCGACAAAAAGACCTTTTTATACAATAATCCCATTGTAGCGGGTATAGTTTAGTGGTAAAAGTGTGATTCGTTCAAGTAATCCCCTTAATAATTAAGGGGTCCTTCATTTTCATTGATATTCCAATCAAAAACTTTATTTCTTAAAAGGATTAAAGTTGAATCCTTTCACTCTAAAATCAAAATAAAAAGATTCGGGGAAAAATATCCGTTCTCGTGATTTGTATCCAAGGGTCAATTCGAAATTGAAAATTTGGATTATTAAATTGCGAAACATAATTTTGTTTTTGAATTGGACCCATACTTCCAATTTTTAAGTCTAAGTAAACGATCCATGGATAAAGATAGAAAAGTCTAGTTTGAATCGTAACTAAATCTTCAAATTTTGTTTTTTATAGGTTCGATTGAAGCAAAATAGCTATTAAAATGATAACTTTAGTTTACTAAAGACATCAACATATTTATATTCTATTTTTTTTTAGCTCGGGGGAAACAAAAAACTTTTCCTAAGGATTCTCTCAAATAGAAATAGAGAACGAAGTAACTAGAAAAATGGGGATTGTTAGAATCCCCCTCTTCTAGAGGGATCATCTAGAAAGCAAATTGTTTTGAATTCATTCAGACAAAAAAAGCTGACATAGATGTTATGGGTCGAATTTTGTTATTTCTCTTGCGGCTTCTATCTGGGAATCTATCCATCGTCCATAAAGGAGCCGAATGACCCCAAAGTTTCATGTTCGGTTTTGAATTAGCGGCGTTAAAAAGTATAAATCGATGTCGACTATAACCCCTAGCCTTCCAAGCTA